TAAAGTGCCACCTCGCCAGAAAGATCCGCTGAGAAATAAAGAGCAAAAAAACGATTTTTGTTTTTTAACAGTTTGGGGAATGGAAACTGAAGTTCCTTTTGGTTCTCCCAGAAAACAACGTTCATTTTTTGAACCCATTTTTAAAGAACTCAGAAAAAAAATTATAAAATTACAAAAGAATCCTTTTTTAGTTATACAGGTTTTAAAAGAAAGAATAAATCTTTTTTTAAACCTTTCAAAAGAAAGAAAAAAATCGGTCATGAAAACCATTCTATTTTTAAAAGGAATAATAAAAGAACTTTCCAAAAGAAACCCAATTCCATTATTTGGATTAAGAAAAATAGATGAATTGAGTGAAACTAAAAAAGAAAAAAATGGGGTAATCAGTAATGGGATGATTAATGAATCGTCCATTCAAATTCGATTTATGGATTTGACAGATTCTTCATTGACAGAAAAAAAAATGAAAGATCTGGATGATAGAACCAGCACAATCAGGAATCAAATAGAAAAAATTACAAAAGATAATAAAAAAGGATTTTTAACTCCGGAAATCAATATAAATATTAGTTCTAATAAAATGAGTTCTGATAAAATAAGTTATCCTACTAAACTATTAGCATCAATAAAAAATATTTGGCAGAAATTAAAGAAATTCAAAAGAATAAATGTTCGATTAATCCGTAAATCATATTCTTTTTTCCAATTTTTAATTGAAAGGATATACATAGATATACTTATCTGTATCATTAATAGTCCGAGGATCACTACACAACTTTTTTTTGATAATTCAACAAAAATGATCGATAAATACATTTACAATAATGAAACAAATAAAGAAAAAATAGCTAAAACAAATAAAAATACAATTCGTTTTATTTGGACTAAAAAAAAATCAATTTCTGATATTAGTAAAAAAAATTCAAAGATTTTATTATCCTCCTTCTCACAAGCATATGTATTTTACCAATTATATCAAACGCAATTTTGTAATTTGTATAAGTTAAGATATGTCCTTCAATATCACGGAACATCTTTTTTTCTTAAGAATGAAATAAAGGATTATTTTGAAACACAAGGAATTTTTTATCCTGAATTAAAACATAAAAATATTTTGAATTCGGAAATGATTCAATGGAAAAACTGGTTAAGGGGTCATTATCAATATGATTTATCTCCGATTAAATGGTATCGATTAGTACCACACAAATGGCGAAATAGATTCAATCAAACACGTATAGTGCAAAATAAAGATTTAAACAAAAGGCATTCAGATGAAAAAGATCGATTAATATTAATTAATTACAAAAAATTAAATGATTTTGAATTAAATTCATTATCAAATTCAAAATATAACCTTCAAAAATACTATGGATATGACCTTTTCTCATATAAATCGATTAATTATGAAAATAAGAAGGATTCACATATTTATGTATCACCATTACGTTTAAATAATAAACAAGAGATTTCTTATAATTACAACAAGATATATAAAAAAGGTAAATTAATTAATATGCCAGGAGGTATTATCCCTATTAATTTAGAAAATGATGATATTCTCAATCTAGATAAATTTACAGATAGAAAATATTTGGATTGGAGAATTTTCGATTTTTGTCTTCGAAATAAAGTCAATATTGAGTCCTGGATTGATATCGATACCAATGGTAATAAAAATACTAAGACTGGGTTTAATAATTATCAAATAATTGATAAAATGGATCAAAAAGGTCTTTTTTTTCTTAAAATTTCCCAAAATGGAGGAATTATGGCATCCAACAAAAAAAAAGATCTTTTTGATTGGATGGCAATGAATGAAGAAATACTAAGTCGTCCCATATCAAATCGAAACCTTTGGTTCTTTCCAGAATTTGTGATCCTTTATAATACATATATTATGAAACCGTGGATCATACCAATCCAACTACTTCTTTTAAATTTTTATGAAAATGTTAGTGAAAATAAAAACATCACTAGAAAGAACAAAAGGGATCTTTTTCTATTTTCGAATGAAAAAAAATCGATTGAATTAGAGAATCGAAATCAAGAAGAAAAAGAATCCGCAATTCGAGATAATCTTGAATCAGATGCACAAAATCAAGCGAATCTTGGATCACTTTTCTCAAACCAAGAAAAAGATATTGGAGAAGATTATGCAAGCTCCGATATGAAAAACCGTAGAAAGAAAAAAGAATATAAGAGCAACACGGAAGTAGAGCTTGATTTTTTCCTAAAAAGGTATTTACGTTTTCAATTGAGATGGGATGATTCTTTAAATCAAAAAATGATCAATAATATCAAAATATATTGTCTCCTACTTAGACTAATAAATCCAAGAGAAATTGCTATATCCTCTATTCAAAGGGGAGAAATGAGTTTAGATATTTTGATTATTCAAAAGGATTTAACTCTTACAGAATTAATGAAAAAAGGTATATTAATTATCGAACCAATTCGTTTGTTTATAAAAAATGATGGACAATTGATTATGTATCAAAGTCTAAATATTTCATTGTTTCATAAGAGTAAGCCCAAAATTAATCAAATATACCGAGAAAAAAGCTATGTTGCTAAGATTAATTTGGATAAATCCATTGCAAGACATCCAAAAATGGCTGAAAATAGATACAAAAATGATTATGATTTGTTGTTTGTTCCCGAAAAGGTTTTATCCACTAAAAGACGTCGAGAATTAAGAATTCTAATTTGTTTCAATTCGAGGAAGAGAAATGGTATTCATAAAAATCCAGTATTTTGCAACAACGTAAAAAACTGGGGTGAATTTTTGGATAAAAGAAAACATTTTGATAAAAAGAAACTAATAAAATTAAAGTTCTTTCTTTGGCCTAATTATCGATTAGAAGATTTATCTTGTATGAATCGATATTGGTTTGATACCAATAATGGGGGCCGCTTCACTATGATAAGGATACATATGTATCCACGATTGCAAATTTGTTAATTATGCGTTTTTCATATATATTCTGTACCATATATGTATGGTATATGAAAAAAGGAGTTGCACCTATGTATTGTCTTACCTTCCAGTCTGATACATGAATACTAATTCAATGCATTTTTCAATATCCAATAGATCTAGAAATGATTAACGGAATCTTCTTATTTTTTCTTTTTTTATTTATTATTAGATTTCGATCCAAAATTGTTTCTCTTTTCTAAATGTAGAAATATATCACCCTTTCCTATTCCTATACTAATTTTCCTATTCCTATACGAATAAAATTGAAAAGAAAATTGGATTGATTCATTTTATTTGATAAAATTAGGAGTTCATAAAGAAATTAAGATTATTGTGTATACCAAATTAAAATGACTAGCATTATTCTTACTGATCAGTAAAATCCATTAAAAAAAAAGAGGATAGAAAATCCGTTTTATGGTAAAAAATTCATTCATCTCAGTTATTTCACAAGAAGAAAAAGAAGAAAACAGGGGGTCCATTGAATTTCAAGTATTTCGTTTCACCAATAAGATACGAAGACTGACTTCACATTTGGAATTGCACCGAAAAGATTATTTATCTCAGAGAGGTTTACGTAAAATCCTGGGAAAACGCCAACGACTGCTGTCTTATTTGTCAAAGAAAAATAGAATACGTTATAAAGAATTAATTAGTCAGCTGGATATTCGGGAGTCAAAAACTCGTTAAGTGAAAAAGGAATTTGAATTATTTTATTTTTTTATTCGATCTTGAATTTTAATGAACTTGTTTTCATTTTCAGCAATTCATGAAAGAATGAATCGAGGAATAACCTATGAATGTAACAACTACAAGAAAAGACCTCATGATAGTCAATATGGGACCTCACCACCCATCAATGCATGGTGTTCTTCGGCTCATCCTTACTCTAGATGGTGAAGATGTTATTGATTGTGAACCAATATTAGGTTATTTACACAGAGGAATGGAAAAAATTGCGGAAAATCGAACAGTTATACAATATCTACCTTATGTAACACGTTGGGATTATTTAGCTACTATGTTCACAGAAGCAATAACCGTAAATGGACCAGAACAGTTGGGAAATATTCAAGTACCTAAAAGAGCCAGTTATATCAGAGTAATTATGTTAGAGTTGAGTCGGATAGCTTCTCATCTCTTATGGCTTGGCCCCTTTATGGCAGATATTGGTGCACAGACCCCTTTTTTCTATATTTTCAGAGAAAGAGAATTAGTATATGATCTATTCGAAGCTGCCACCGGTATGAGAATGATGCATAATTATTTTCGTATCGGAGGAGTAGCGGCCGATCTACCTTATGGATGGATAGATAAATGTTTGGATTTCTGTGATTATTTTTTAACAGCGGTTTCTGAATATCAAAAACTTATTACGCGAAATCCTATTTTTTTAGAACGAGTTGAGGGAGTAGGCATTATTGGTCCAGAAGAAGCAATAAATTGGGGTTTATCGGGACCAATGCTACGAGCTTCCGGAATCCAATGGGATCTTCGTAAAGTTGATCATTATGAATGTTACGACGAATTGGATTGGGAAATCCATTGGCAAAAAGAAGGAGATTCATTAGCTCGCTATTTAGTCCGAATCGGTGAAATGAGGGAATCTATAAAAATTATTCAACAAGCTCTGGAAGGAATTCCAGGGGGGCCCTATGAGAATTTAGAAACCCGGTGCTTTGCTAGAGAAAGGGATCCGGAATGGAATGATTTTGAATATCGATTCATTAGTAAAAAACCTTCTCCTACTTTTGAATTGCCGAAGCAAGAACTTTATGTAAGAGTTGAAGCCCCAAAGGGAGAATTGGGAATTTTTTTAATAGGAGATCAGAGTGGTTTTCCTTGGAGGTGGAAAATTCGTCCACCTGGTTTTATCAATTTGCAAATTCTTCCTCAGTTAGTTAAAAGAATGAAATTGGCCGATATTATGACAATACTAGGTAGCATAGATATCATTATGGGAGAAGTTGATCGTTAAAATGATAATTGATACAACAGAAGTACAAGATCTAAATTCTTTTTCTAGATTGGAATCTTTAAAAGAAGTCTATGGAATCATAGGGATGTTTTTACCTATTTTGACTCTTGTATTGGGAATCACAATAGGTGTACTCGTAATTGTGTGGTTAGAAAGAGAAATATCCGCAGGAATACAACAACGTATTGGTCCCGAATACGCCGGTCCTTTGGGAATTCTTCAAGCTTTAGCAGATGGGACAAAACTTATTTTCAAAGAGAATCTTTTTCCATCTCGAGGAGATACTCGTTTATTCAGTATAGGACCATCCATAGCAGTTATATCCATTTTACTAAGTTATTCAGTAATTCCTTTTAGTTATCACCTTGTTTTATCTGATCTCAATATCGGTGTTTTTTTATGGATTGCCATTTCCAGTATTGCTCCCATTGGACTTCTTATGTCAGGATATGGATCAAATAATAAATATTCTTTTTTAGGTGGTCTACGAGCCGCTGCTCAATCGATTAGTTATGAAATACCATTAACTCTTTGTGTGTTATCAATATCTCTACGTGCGATTCGTTAAAACAGAAACTTTTCTTTTCTTTATTCCTTTTTTTTTTTTCGAAAAGAAATTGAATAGATATCTCCTTTTTTTATTCATCATTCAGTTTGATGACCTAAATCAGATAGTTGTATGAGTGAAAGAAAACAGCTTAGAAATTAGCAGTAAAAAAATGGAGTCTCATTTCCTACGTACAAGAAAAAAAAAAGTAAATATAAGCAAGACTTTTACCCCAAGATTGGTTGATTAGTCATCCTGGCTTGAAGCGGGCTCAACTCAAAAGATCAACCGTATAGAGTTTTCACTCTGGTTTCTATGTATTACCCTAACGGGTGATTGAGCAAAAATCAGTGGATGGTTAGGAACACCAAAATACATAAAGGATTAGTAATGGAGATTTTTTATGTAAATTATCCAAAAATAATTTTTACATAAGATAAAAAGAATAATAATTGGGACTTTAAGTTAGTAGAAATGATCAAGTAGTACTACCCACAATTCCGATTCAGAGTATGCTCCTATCCACAGATTCAAAAATGACTATCAGGAACGAAATAATCCTTTTTTTGAAACCCCCCTTTTTCAGAAAGAAGAATAGGAACGAAACAAAAAAAAAGATCTTTTTCTTCTTTCCTATATTCATAGGGATAACGTGGTATTTTTCAGGAACTAATGTATAATTTTTTTTTTCGTAATCAAAAAGAATGGGTTGAGATATCTATTAATATTTCTAGAAAGAGTATTTTATTGAAGGATTAAGTTATTACTCAACAAAGAAAAATTCAAATTATTAAAGGATGAGATCAATTCAGAAGTGCTTTTTTAGTTATTATAGCAGACAGAATTCCATTGGTCTAATTCAGGACCTTCCGATAGGTTTTGACTCTATCTATATAGAATATATATTTAATTTCCAATCGATATTATAGTATTATACTACAAACATATCAATATAAATAATATCAATTCGGTCCTTAGATTTATTGATGGCCCTCGAGGAGCCGTATGAGGTGAAAATCTCACGTACGGTTCTGAAATAGCGATGGGAACAGTGATGTTATCATCGACTATGATTATCTAACAGTTCAAGTACAGTTGATATAGTTGAGGCCCAGTCCAAATATGGTTTTTGGGGATGGAATTTGTGGCGTCAACCTATAGGGTTTTTCATTTTTCTAATTTCTTCCCTAGCAGAATGTGAGAGATTACCTTTCGATTTACCAGAAGCAGAGGAAGAATTAGTAGCAGGTTATCAAACCGAATATTCGGGTATCAAATTTGGGTTATTTTATGTTGCTTCCTATCTAAATCTATTAGTTTCTTCGTTATTTGTAACAGTTCTTTACTTAGGGGGTTGGAATATCTCTATTCCTTACATATTCGTTCCTGAGCTATTTGAAATAAATAAAGTAGGTAGAGTCTTTGGAACGACAATTGGTATTTTTATTACATTAGCTAAAACTTATTTCTTCTTGTTTATTTCTATCACAACAAGATGGACTTTACCTAGACTAAGAATAGACCAATTATTAAATCTTGGATGGAAATTTCTTTTACCCATTTCTCTCGGTAATCTATTATTAACAACTTCTTTCCAACTCCTTTCATTGTAAAGGAAAGAAAAAGGACTAGGATATTCTCGATTTACGACTTCTCTCAAATATCAAACAAGAGAAAGAAACAAACATAAAATTATTCATAGATCTTTACGATATGTTCCCTATGGTAACTGGGTTCATGAATTACGGTCAACAAACAGTACGAGCTGCAAGGTACATTGGTCAAGGGTTCATGATTACCTTATCTCACGCAAATCGTTTACCTGTAACTATTCAATATCCTTATGAAAAATTAATTACATCTGAGCGTTTCCGCGGCCGAATCCATTTTGAATTTGATAAATGCATTGCCTGTGAAGTATGTGTTCGTGTATGTCCTATAGATCTACCTGTTGTTGATTGGAAATTGGAAACTGGTATACGAAAGAAACGC